GAAATTCATTTTGTATTGTACAAGAAATGAATTCGATTTGTGTATGTGCGCTCGAGAAACATATAGTCCTCTATTCCATTACATGAATTGGGAACAATCGAAAAAGTAGACTCAATATCTCTTGGAATCCGGACTATTTGTGTAACCTCAATTACTAATGTGAAGTTGAAAAATCTATTTCATTCAAATTGTACGCTGAGCTTTTGGGATATGTATCCCAGTACTAATAACCTACGGAAAGGGGGTAAAAGAAAAATAAAGATCAATCAAAGATTCCACCCCTTTTGAATCTGGAAAAGTATTCTATCAGGGGAATTAATCATTTTTTTCTTCTTATTTTTCTATTTTTTTAGAGGGTCCTTCGAAGAAGGAACAAACCCCAAACGAAAATAGTGAGTTTGATGGAATATTACATCCTTTATCCCAGGACTTTTCTTTATCACACTTCTTTGTCTTCCAAGAAAACTAGATCATTAAAAAAAAAACGGAGTTTAAGTTTAGAACGTAACTCCTTTCTTTTTCCACTTCACTTCTATTGTTTGTTGGGGTTTGCGACTAATGGAAACGGAAGGGTGATCAGACGATACTTTATCCAATGATTGTACAAGGAGGACGTAAGATAGGTTATAGATAAAGAACAGAAAAGAATGAGAAATAAAGAAATTTTTGATTTGGTATGGATAAAAGATCTTCCTATGTTATACTATTCAATTCTCGACGACGAATTGATTTGATAGCTCAGATATTGTTATTCATGATATTGATCTGATTTCAAGATCATCGAGAGGTAATTCATTCATTGAATTGACAGGCGAAAGATTTCTTATCTCTATGGGATTAAATCCCGAGTTATTTTGAAGTAAAAAACGATGAGATTATGGAAGTAAATATTCTTGCATTTATTGCTACTGCACTGTTCATTCTAGTCCCTACTGCCTTTCTACTTATCATTTACGTAAAAACAGTCAGTCAAAATGATTAATTAATGAGTTAATGGTTAAAGAAATCAAATGAAAAAGGATTCTAATTTCGCGTCTTAAATGAAATGAGCGAACTATAATCGGCAGGATTCTATGGTAAGAAAGAAATAGATGAACCTTTCTTTCTTACCATACTATCTATTAGTATTATTGTAGTATATTCTATTAGTATTATTGTAGTATATAAAGTTATACAGCGTATAAAGAAAGTTGTACTTTCTAATAAAGATAGAGGCTAAATATAGATCAATCTACAATATTATCTTCATATATGTAGATATCAATTCCATTCATTCCATATATCGAATGGACATAGGACCAAATTCTATTTCTTTGATACATCTATTTGTTTCGAGCAATCTGAAATAATCGTCTGACTCTTATAGTTCGAATTTCTAGATTTATTATTATTTACAATATGAATTTCGGGATCTATCGAAAGAATCAAATCAATGCAGGAAAAACGACATGGGCATATATTAATAAAATCAAGTAGTCATTTTTAGTCATTTTTTTAGCATTCCGAAGAAATAATTGATTGAGCCATTGACAGGAGTTCTAGGGACACTTCTTCGGATTTCGAAGAGTAAACCTCACAGATTTTTAACGCTTGAACCGTGATATGAAATGCGTCGATAAAATAGAAATTCCGAAAATAATAAAAAAAAATAGAAATTCCGAAAATAATAAAAAAAAAGGAAAGTACGCAATACGTGACTTCCCTAAGGCAAGATCCTATTATGCATAGTATCCCGTTAGACAACCACTATGTTTCTATTCTTTCTCATATAAAGTGCGTATACACTTAACAAAACGACTTCCTTTTTGAACAGTAAAGAGGGAAAGAAAAAGGGGTCGGATCTTCCTCAGTATCCATCTATAATTGAATTCTGGTAAGAGCCCGTTCATTGAAATAGAAAAGTTAGTAAGTTGGAATAAATTTTCTATCATCTGTATCCCTTTCCTTTCGAAATACAAACATGGGAATCAGTGAAATATCTCTTTGATTGAAAGAGTATTAGTCATATAAAAAATTACTCCACTAGAATCTAATGGAATTTCATATAAAAAATTACTCCACTAGAATCTAATGGAATTTCAAAATGAAGATATATATTCTATTTTTCTATTTTTCACTCAAATCGCGTTGCAGAACGACCTATAAAACAATTGATAGAGTTTGATTCCTCAACTCAATTAGTAGTACCTTTAGAGCCCACTTCTTCCCCATACTACGAGTGAAAGGGAAAATGTAAAGACTACCATTAAAGCAGCCCAAGCGAGACTTACTATATCCATGTGAATTATGTCCCCTATCTCGATGAAGGAATTATTCCATTATTGCTCACTAATAATAGTGGAATCAATGGCGCAGAGTCAAAAAGGGATTCTGACCGAACACTATTGATGAACCAATCCAACAAATCCACTTCTAAAAATTCCTATATGATTTGTAATCTGGAAAGACTAAATACAAGTCAAATATGCAATGATATCTCAAGGAACTCTTACTAATGGAA